AAGATCGTATTGATTCTTATCAAAGAAAGACAGGGTTAACTGAAGCTGTTCAAACGGGTATAGGTCAACTAAACGGTATTCCTGTAGCAATTGGGGTTATGGATTTTCAGTTTATGGGAGGTAGTATGGGATCTGTAGTAGGGGAAAAAATCACCCGGTTGATTGAGTATGCTACCCAAAAATTCCTACCCCTTATTATAGTATGTGCTTCCGGAGGAGCACGCATGCAAGAGGGAAGTTTGAGCCTAATGCAAATGGCTAAAATATCGTCTGTTTTATATGATTATCAATCAAATAAAAAATTATTTTATGTATCAATTCTTACATCTCCTACTACTGGTGGGGTGACAGCAAGTTTTGGTATGTTGGGGGATATCATTATTGCCGAACCCAATGCCTACATTGCATTTGCGGGTAAAAGAGTAATTGAACAAACATTGAATAAGACAGTACCGGAAGGGTCACAAGCAGCCGAATATTTATTCCATAAGGGTTTATTCGATCCAATCGTCCCACGTAATCTTTTAAAAGCCGTTCTAAGTGAGTTATTTCAGCTGCACGCTTTTTTTCCTTTGAATCAAAATCAAGCCGAACATTAAGGTCAATTTTTTGTGTCAATAAAGTATTTGGTTTTTGGTTTATTGGAATTAAATGAAATTAAAAAATAGAATGTCCCCTTCTTACATATGTATAGTATATAATTACTACAGCAAAAATAGCTTTTTGCATCTTTCGAGATTTTCCGGGAATCCGATCCAAGAGGTATGGATCGGATTCTAAAGAATCCTTTGGAAATTTTATTTATAAGTTATAAAAAAACCTTATTCTTTCTATTTATTTTCTGTTTTTTTTTAGGTATTTTATTAGGTATTAGAAGAAAAAAAAGAAGAAAAGATGAAGAATAATAAAGTAAAGTCAATTAGCATATATTATATGTAGAAAGCTTCTTTTTTTTAGTTCGACATTCCTTGCACTTATTATATGCTATACTCACTTCTCTAGAATTCGAATTAATTAATTAATATAATTAATAAAAAAAAATATAAATATATATATAATAAACAGGTACAATATAGTAAATCGAGGTACCCATTCTATGACAACTATCAACTTTCCATCTATTTTTGTGCCTTTAGTGGGCCTAGTATTTCCGGCAATTGCAATGGCTTCTTTATTTCTTCATGTTCAAAAAAACAAGATTGTTTAGATCTTGTAGGCCAAATCTCATTTTTCAAGACTTAGACTTGAATCATAACACAGATATCGATTTAGCAGAATGGTATACCATGTGATTTCTCCCAAACATAAATGAAAGAAAGAGCCCTTAGTGGAAACATGATATAGGGGTAGATCTTATTATCTTCGATATAACTAATTTAAAGTAAAGATTCACATCAGAATAGTACTAGTTGATGAGAGTTACATCGGAAACAAAAAGAGTAAGGAAAGTCAAATTCATTTTTGGTATTCTTTCCATTCAAATTAAATGCAACCAGATCTAGTATGAATTGGCGATCAGAACGTATATGGATAGAACTTATAACGGGATCTCGAAAAATAAGTAATTTCTGCTGGGCATTTATCCTTTTTTTAGGTTCATTAGGCTTCTTATTGGTTGGAATTTCCAGCTATCTTGGTAGGAATTTGATATCTTTATTTCCCCCCCAGCAAATCCTTTTTTTTCCGCAAGGGCTCGTGATGTCTTTCTATGGGATCGCAGGCCTCTTTATTAGCTCCTATTTGTGGTGTACAATTTTGTTGAATGTGGGTAGTGGTTATGATCGATTCGATAGAAAAGAAGGAATAGTATGTATTTTTCGTTGGGGATTTCCCGGAAAAAATCGTCGCATCTTCCTCCGATTTCTTATAAAAGATATTCAGTCTATTAGAATAGAACTTAAAGAGGGTATTTCTACTCGTCGTGTCCTTTATCTGGAAATCAGAGGTCAGGGGGCCATTCCCTTGACTCGTACTGATGAGAATTTGACTCCACGAGAAATTGAACAAAAAGCTGCTGAATTGGCCTATTTTTTGGGTGTACCAATTGAAGTATTTTGAAATTCACTTTTTCTTATCTTATTCTTAGCTCGGAATAAAAAAAAAACTCTACAATCCTATTTTTCTACAGCATACCTTAAGGGAAATTTCAACGGAAATCTCATCCGAATGCCTATGCGGGTCAAAGCAGACGTATACAGAACAACCAAAAAGGAAAACTTTTTTTGTCGACAAATTTATTAGCTTACTAGTTAATAGATTAGATTCAAGCTTAAAAATTTTTGACAAAATTTGTCTATAAAAAGAGGTCTTTTATTCGTATGGAAATCTACTTAACTCAATTCAGTAAAAAAAAAGTAAAAAATAGAAATAAATAAATTTATTTAAACCCAGTATTTTGAATTGATAGGTTAGATACAATACAAAATACAAATAAATCATGTAAATTTTAAATTTCGTCTCTTTTTTAGCAATTTTTCTTTTTATTTTTATCCTTTCTTTTGTTCTCTTTAATGATCAAAGATTCTATCTTATAATTAGAACATAACGATAATTTAATTATCCAAATTCTGTCTTGTTTTGCCACCCCTTTTTGATCATCACATTTAGATCCACAATTCTTTATTTTGTGCTATGGGTAAGGTGTGAAATTTTGCCAAATATTTGATATTTTTGTAGAAGGTGAGTTCTCTCGTCTTGAAATCAAAATAAATATTATTCATTAATTGAAAATGGAAGTGGCTCTGCCGCGTATTCATCAAAAGAAAGGAATTGCTTCGAATTTGAAGTGGACTCTTTTTCTATTTTTGTATTCTTTCAAGATTCAAAGACTAATTACCAAATCAAAAAAAAAACAGAGAATAGATTCATAGATTCATGGATTCGATACTTTGTAATAGAACTCATGTTTGATAGAAATATTAGATCGCATAGATTCGACGAACGCGATGGATTCGTTAACAATTTATAGATGAAAAAAAAAAAATGGAAAAAAAGAAAGCATTTATTCCTTTTCTATATCTTGCATCTATAGTATTTTTACCCTGGTGGATCTCTTTATCATTTCAAAAAAGTCTGGAATCTTGGATTACTAATTGGTGGAATATTAAGCAATCCGAAACTTTTTTGAATGATATTCAAGAAAAGAGTCTTCTAGAAAAATTCATCGAATTAGAGGAACTCCGCCTGTTGGACGAAATGATAAAAGAATGCCCGGAAACACATCTACAAAAGCTTCGTATAGGAATCCACACTGAAACGATTCAATTGATCAAGATGCACAATGAGGATTGTATCCAGATGATTTTGCACTTCTCAACAAATATAATTTTTTTACTTATTCTAAGTGGTTATTCTGTTCTGGGGAATAAAGAACTTATTCTTCTTAACTCTTGGATTCAGGAATTCCTATATAACTTAAGCGACACAATAAAAGCTTTTTCTATTCTTTTAGTAACTGATTTATGTATCGGATTTCATTCGCCTCACGGTTGGGAACTAATGATTGGCTCTATCTACAAAGATTTTGGATTTGCTCATAACGATCAAATTATATCTGGTCTTGTTTCCACCTTTCCAGTCATTCTAGATACAATTTTGAAATATTGGATTTTCCGTTATTTAAATCGTGTATCGCCATCGCTTGTAGTGATTTATCATTCACTGAATGACTGAAAAGAAAAAAGAAATACGGACATTAATCCAAAATCCAATTAGAATTTATAATTATAATGTTTCTTACTTTGTACATAATCAAAGCATTTAAAATCGTACTTACTCTTTCTATTTCTACCCAGCCAAGGCGGGGAGTTCCTCCCATATTTCAGTAATATTGTTTGTTTCAGTTAAAGTAAATTTAGTTCAGTAAAGTAAATAGCAGAATCGCGGATAGGGAACTATACTAGCAACCTACCCAATTTATTGTAGAAATTTTCGGGATCAACGATTGGACCATGCAAACTAGAAATACCTTTTCTTGGATAAAAGAACAGATTACTCGATTCATTTCCCTATCGCTCATGATATATATAATAACTCGGTCATCCATTTCAAATGCATATCCCATTTTTGCACAGCAAGGTTATGAAAATCCACGAGAAGCAACTGGTCGTATTGTATGTGCCAATTGCCATTTAGCTAATAAGCCCGTGGATATTGAGGTTCCACAAGCGGTCCTTCCTGATACTGTATTTGAGGCAGTTGTTCGAATTCCTTATGATATGCAACTAAAACAAGTTCTTGCTAACGGCAAAAAGGGGGGTTTGAATGTAGGGGCTGTTCTTATTTTACCCGAGGGATTTGAATTAGCCCCACCCGATCGTATTTCTCCCGAGATGAAAGAAAAGATAGGCAATCTTTCTTTTCAGAGCTATCGACCCAATAAAAAAAATATTCTTGTGATAGGCCCTGTTCCTGGGCAAAAATATAGTGAAATAACCTTTCCTATTCTTTCCCCAGACCCTGCTACTAAGAAAGATGTTCACTTCTTAAAATATCCGATATACGTAGGTGGTAACAGAGGAAGGGGTCAGATTTATCCGGACGGGAGCAAGAGTAATAATACAGTTTATAATCCTACAGCCGCAGGTACAGTAAAGAAAATTTTACGAAAAGAAAAGGGCGGGTACGAAATAACCATAGCGGATGCCTCAGATGGACGTGAAGTGGTTGATATTATCCCTCCAGGACCAGAACTTCTTGTTTCAGAGGGTGAATCCATCAAACTTGATCAACCATTAACGAGTAATCCTAATGTGGGTGGATTTGGTCAGGGAGATGCAGAAATAGTACTTCAAGACCCATTGCGCGTACAAGGCCTTTTGTTCTTCTTTGCATCTGTTATTTTGGCACAAATCTTTTTGGTTCTTAAAAAGAAACAGTTCGAGAAGGTTCAACTGTCCGAAATGAATTTCTAGATTCGTGGATTTATCAACATCAAGTTCGTAACATGAAAAAAATTCTTGTTGACAATTCTTTTCTTTGACAATTTTGGATAACCAAGA